TATATTTTGATATTGAAAATCATATTTTTGAGATTGACAATGATCATCCTTTTTGTAGTGAACTAGAAAATTCTTTTTATCGAAATTCTAGTTATCTCAATAATGGATCTAAGAGTAAGAATCCCCACCAGGATCATTACATGGATGATACTCAGTATACTTGGAATAATCACATTAATAGTTGCATTGACAGTTATCTTCAGTCTCAAATCTGTATTGATAGTTACATTGTAAATGGTAGTGACAATTCCAGTAACAATTACATTTCTAGTTCCATTTGTAGTGAAAGTGGAAATAGGACTAAAACCCGGGATGCCAGAAGGAGTGATCAAACTATACGAGAAAGTTCTACCGATCTGGATGTAAATCAAAAATACAGGCATTTGTGGGTTCAATGCGAAAATTGTTATGGATTAAATTATAAGAAATTTTTTAAATCAAAAATGAATCTTTGTGAACAATGTGGATATCATTTGAAAATGAGTAGTTCTGATAGAATCGAACTTTTGATTGATTCGGGTACTTGGGAGCCTATGGATGAAGACATGGTCTCTCTGGATCCCATTCAATTTCATTCGGAGGAGGAGCCTTATAAAAATCGTATCGATTCTTATCAAAGAAAGACAGGATTAACCGAGGCTATTCAAACAGGTATAGGGCAATTAAACGGTATTAACGTAGCAATTGGGGTTATGGATTTTCAGTTTATGGGGGGTAGTATGGGATCCGTAGTTGGGGAGAAAATTACCCGTTTGATTGAATACGCCACTAAAGAATTTCTACCTCTTATTATAGTGTGTGCTTCCGGAGGGGCACGCATGCAAGAAGGAAGTTTGAGCTTGATGCAAATGGCTAAAATATCTGCTGCTTTATATGATTATCAATCAAATAAAAAGTTATTCTATGTACCAATCCTTACATCTCCTACTACCGGCGGGGTGACAGCTAGTTTTGGTATGTTGGGGGATATCATTATTGCCGAACCCCATGCCTACATTGCCTTTGCGGGTAAAAGAGTAATTGAACAAACATTAAATAAAACAGTACCCGAAGGTTCACAAGCGGCTGAGTATTTATTCCAGAAGGGCTTATTCGATCTAATCGTACCACGTAATCCTTTAAAAAGCGTTCTGAGTGAGTTATTTCAACTCCACACTTTCTTTCCTTTGAATCAAAATTAGAACATGAAGTTGAATTATTTTGAGCAAACAAGTAATTAGTTTATCGGAATAATAGAATTTTATCTTTCTATACCTTACGATAATCCTATTTTGACTAAGAATCCCTGCTGGATGGGATTCTAACAAACCCTTTAATATATAAAACTAAATAAATAGAATCTAATTCATTTTTAAGAAACTTTTTGCTTAGTAAATTAAATTTGAAGACAAGAGAAAAAAATGAATCAAATAATATCTCATCCATATCCTTTCAAATCTTTCATGTAGAGGGATGAAAAACTACATTATATACTCATTTAGAATTAGAATAGATTAGAGAGATATTAAGTAATAATAATTCCAATTTAGAATTATCAAATTATACTTATAATAAGATATAAGATATCTTTATATATAATATCTTTATATTCTATAAATATAAAATCTAAATAATAATAACAGGTACAAATAGTAAAGCGAGGTACCCATTCTATGACAACTCTTAACTTTCCCTCTGTTTTGGTCCCTTTAGTAGGCCTAGTATTTCCGGCAATCGCAATGGCTTCTTTATTTCTTCATGTTCAAAAAAACAAGATTGTTTAGAGCCGAGGGCACAAAATCTCATTTTTAAACTGACGCTTGTATCATAACACAGATATCCTTTTAGCAAAATATGGTATAAGCGTCTTCCGACGAAAATCTCCCAAAATGCTATATTCTAGCTATTTTCAAATAGACCCGAATTGGCGGACGGCTGAATTGTAAAGTTGGTCTATCTATATGCATGTGGCTATCTTTAGTGAGATCATACGAAGGGTATGTTATTAGTTTAGATCTAACCAATTTAATGAATTACTCCTAAAGGTTCACATCAAACTAGTGCTAGTTGATGCGAGTTACTTCGGAAACAAAAGGACTAAAGTAAAATTCATTTGGGGTATTCTCTCAATTCCAAAAAAAAGCAACTGGATCAAGTATGAGTTGTCGATCAGAACATATATGGATAGAACCTATAACAGGGGCTCGAAAAACAAGTAATTTCTGCTGGGCTGTTATCCTTTTTTTAGGTTCATTAGGATTCTTGTTGGTTGGAACCTCGAGTTATCTTGGTAGAAATTTGATATCTTTATTTCCGTCTCAGGAAATCGTTTTTTTTCCACAAGGAATTGTGATGTCTTTCTATGGGATCGCGGGTCTTTTTATTAGCTCTTATTTGTGGTGCACAATTTCGTGGAATGTAGGTAGTGGTTATGATCGATTTGATAGAAAAGACGGAATAGTGTGTATTTTTCGTTGGGGATTTCCTGGAAAAAATCGTCGGGTCTTCCTCCGATTTCTTATAAAAGATATTCAGTCCGTCAGAGTAGAAGTTAAAGAGGGTATTTATGCTCGTCGTGTCCTTTATATGGATATCAAAGGCCAGGGAGCCATTCCATTGACTCGTACTGATGAGAATTTTACTCCACGGGAAATGGAACAAAAAGCTGCTGAATTGGCCTATTTCTTGCGTGTACCAATTGAAGTATTTTAAGAAATGAGCCGACAAATGCATGCTTTCTCAGCAGGAGGGCAAAAACGCAAGAATCCTCTTTTTCTATAACATAACTTAATTGAAATTTCTTCAGAACATCCATTCGAGTCAAAGCAGACATATATGGAACAATAAAAAAAAAAAATAATAAAAAAGAGTGAATAGATTCATAGATTCGATAACTTGTAATAGAACTGATGCGTGAGAGAAATATTAGATTACATAAAGTCGACGAATAAGATTCATTAACAATTCACAGATGAAAAAATGGCAAAAAAGAAAGCATTAACTCCTCTTTTCTATCTTGCATCTATAGTATTTTTGCCTTGGTGGATTTCGCTCTCATTTCAAAAAAGTCTGGAATCATGGATTACAAATTGGTGGAATACTAGGCAATCCGAAACTTTTTTGAATGATATTGAAGAAAATAGTATTCTAGAAAAATTCAAAGAATTAAAGGAACTCCTCCTCTTAGAGGAAATGATCAAGGAATACTCGGAGACACATCTACAAAACCTTCGTATAGGAATTCACAAAGAAACAATCCAATTAATCAAGATACACAATGAGGGTCGTATTCATACGATTTTGCACTTCTCGACAAATATAATCTGTTTCATTATTCTAAGTGGTTATTCTATTTTGGGTAATAAAGAACTTGTTATTCTTAACTCTTGGGCTCAGGAATTCCTATATAACTTAAGTGACACAATAAAAGCTTTTTCTCTTCTTTTATTAACTGATTTATGTATCGGATTTCATTCGCCCCATGGTTGGGAACTGCTGATTGGCTTTGTCTACAAGGATTTTGGATTTGTTCATAATGATCAAATTATATCTGGCCTTGTTTCCACTTTTCCAGTCATTCTAGATACAATTTTAAAATATTGGATTTTCCGTTATTTAAATCGCGTATCTCCGTCACTTGTAGTGATTTATCATTCAATGAATGACTGAAAAATTATCTACCTAATCTAATTATAATGTTTCTTATTACTTTGCAGTTGTACATAAGCAAAGCATTGAAAAAACTTTATATTTCTACCCATCCCGGAGATTCATCCTATATTCCTATATATTAATCCAGTCAAATTATTATTATTCCAGTAAATAACAGAATCGTGGATAGGAAACTCCATTAGTGACCTACCCCAATTTATTGTAGAAATTTTCGGGATCAATGGTTGGACCATGCAAACTAGAAATACTTTTTCTTGGATAAAGGAACAGATTACTCGATCTATTTCCATATCGCTCATGATATATATCATAACTCGTACATCCATTTCAAATGCATATCCCATTTTTGCACAGCAGGGTTATGAAAATCCACGAGAAGCCACTGGACGTATTGTATGCGCCAATTGCCATTTAGCTAATAAACCAGTGGATATTGAGGTTCCGCAAGCGGTACTTCCCGATACTGTATTTGAAGCAGTTGTTCGAATTCCCTATGATATGCAACTGAAACAAGTTCTTGCTAATGGTAAAAAGGGGGGTTTGAATGTAGGGGCTGTTCTTATTTTACCAGAGGGTTTTGAATTAGCCCCTCCCGATCGTATTTCCCCCGAGATAAAAGAAAAGATGGGCAATCTGTCTTTTCAGAGTTATCGCCCCAACCAAAAAAATATTCTTGTCATAGGCCCTGTTCCTGGTCAGAAATATAGTGAAATCACCTTTCCTATTCTTTCCCCCGACCCCGCTACTAAGAAAGACATTCACTTCTTAAAATATCCTATATACGTAGGCGGAAACAGAGGAAGGGGCCAAATTTATCCTGATGGGAGCAAGAGTAACAATACAGTTTATAATGCTACAGCATCAGGTATAGTAAGCAAAATCCTACGAAAAGAAAAGGGGGGATACGAAATAACCATAGCGGATGCATCCGATGGACGTCAAGTAGTTGATATTATCCCTCCGGGGCCAGAACTTCTTGTTTCAGAAGGTGAATCTATCAAATTGGATCAACCGTTGACAAGTAATCCTAATGTGGGCGGATTTGGTCAGGGAGATGCAGAAATAGTACTTCAAGATCCATTACGTGTACAAGGTCTTTTGTTCTTCTTCGCATCTGTGATTTTGGCACAAATCTTTTTGGTTCTTAAAAAGAAACAGTTCGAGAAGGTTCAATTGTCCGAAATGAATTTCTAGACTGGCGTATTTATCGACATCAAGTATTAGCAATTATCTATGATAAAAAATGAAATTAGAAAAAGAATTTTGTTCTTTTAGACTCTTTTTCTATGAGATGCCGGGAATTCCTTGTACGACATTCCTAGACATAGTATATAGAAAGACTATTTGAC